GTTTAATAGCTCTTTTGCTTCAATTTCTTCTCTACCAATTCAAAATTGAAGATTTAGTTACGGTTAGAAATCTACTTTTCTATCTTCATCCATGGATCCTTTATTCATAATTATTTAATTGGAAGTATTAATCCAATTCACAAATTATGTTTCGCAATTTTATAATTCAATTTTTCAATTTCGAATTGACCTTTGGATACAAATCACGAGAATTTCTATTTTTCCTCGAATCAGTCATTGAGAGGTAAAGGATTTAATCCTTTTAAGAAAAAAAGTTTTTGATCGGAATATAAATTAAACCGAAAGACCCCTTAACTATTAAGGGGATTAATAGAACGAATCACACTTTTACCACTAAACTATACCCGCTACAATCTAATTGTTGTATACAAATGGATCTTTTGTCGAACAGAGTAATTTGGCGTAATCAAAATAGGATCCTAAATGAATCATGAAAATTAGAGCGTTAACTTTATTTTTCGTGTTTGCGGGATTAAAGCAGGAAAAGAAGATTTAAATAATATAACTAAATTAAAAATGAAATAAGAAGTCCTTTGGAGTAATTTTAATAGAGACGGTTTACTAAAAGCACCAAAATCATAACATAAAAATGCGTTGTGTAAAAGTCCAGAGTTTCTTTTTTTTTTTTTTTTATTCTATTCCATTTTGTATTCTAAAAAATATAAAAAAAGTAGTTCAAGTAAAAAAAAAGAATAAAATAATAAATGAGACTTTCGAGTTGTTTGAATTTACTAACAAGTCTTTCTATTTTCAAATTCGATAAATAGTTTTATCTATCATTCGTTGGAACAAAAAGAGGGGCCTGGCTAGGTGTTGAGCTAGCCAGCCCGGCCGTGGGAGTAAAAGAAAAAGGGACCTTCGATCAAAATGAAAACAATAAGTCTTTTTTTAGTTTTCTTTATATTGGATCCTTTCAGCTCTTACTTTATTTTATCTAAATGGAATTGCTGATAAAAGTGATACACATCTAAATCTATATTCTTCTATATATTAGAATATATTATTTTATAATAAAAAGATCGAAAGAAAGCCTTTTTTAATCCTTACTTTATGTGTAATGTAACATAGTAATTTTTTTTTGAATTGGGAGAGATGGCTGAGTGGACGAAAGCGGCGGATTGCTAATCCGTTGTACGAGTTATTTGTACCGAGGGTTCGAATCCCTCTCTTTCCGCCTCCCTCGATGACTTTGTTATTTGAATTTGATTTATCTTTCAAAATTTTCAAATAATTTTTTTATTCTTCACGTCCAGGATTACGCCCTGGATCATTAGATAGGAATCCAAAGATGAAGAGAGAAACAAAGAATATCACTACTGTGTAAACGAAAAGTTTGAGAGTAAGCATTACACAATCTCCAAGATCATTTTTTGGGAAAGAGGGGAATAGATCGTCTGTTTTTATACCACATATCCTATTTTGACACCATGAAATGAAGCGCTTTCTAGAAATAGAAAAATTTTGAATTTATAAAAATTATTTTGTCATAAGAGTCTTTCATTACTCAAATTTTATTTCATACCCAAAATTAGATATTCTCGAAGACTCTGATTGATAGAATTTTCGAAATAAATCATGAATTTTCTAGGATAATATTAAAGATCTCAGCGAAAACTTACAGCAGCTTGCCAAACAAAGGCTAAGAGAAAAAAAAACAGAGGGATGACTGGCATAATATCTACAATCGGATTCAAAAAAGCATAGGCCTCTGGCAATTTGGCGAAGATAAAATGACTCGAATAAAGAGCCGAATTAATACAGATCAAACTAAAGATATTAAGCATAACAGACATTTTGTTCTTGGAGATAATTGCATTTTGATTGAGTTATTGATATGAAGTAAAAATGAAGAAAGTAAGGTATACAAAATTCTTCTTTTTCATTGAATTCACCCAATCAAAACCCCTCCCATTCTCAAATAGAATAGAAGAAATTCGGCTTTCATACAATATCTTAATTGAATTATATGTAATGATCAATAAATTCAATTTTATTCTATATTTTTATTCTAATACTAACTAACTATATACGTATCAAAATCTTAGCAAGATCTCTAAATTCTATATTTGGACCGGAATTGACGATCAACTAATACTAGTATTATTCTTTATTAGTGTCGAATAGAAATTTAAATGGGGCGTGGCCAAGTGGTAAGGCAACGGGTTTTGGTCCCGGTATTCGGAGGTTCGAATCCTTCCGTCCCAGATCATATTTCATTCTAAATCTAAATTTGATTAGAATAAGAATAAGATTCTTGTAAACAACTTTCTGTTTATGTTTAAAGGTCTAATATGGAATAGAATGTGATTCCTATTTCTGATTATTCTCTAAATAAATCTTTTTTTTGACAAACTCGAACTGCATCGAGTTCAAATGACATGTGGAGACACCTAAATGAGATTTCTTTGTAATCCAAGTAAGATAGGCATATAAAGCACAATCCAAGGATTTTTATTAAAAAATCGAGTGGTTTGTTTTTGATTATATGTTTACTTTGCTCCTATTGAGTATTGAAGAAAGTTATTTACTTCGAAAAACCGTTCATCCGATATTGAATTTTCAACGATGCATATGCATTTTGTGCGAAAGAACCTATCTTTCTTAGATTTTATTTTCTATTTTTTTAAATTCATTTTGTGCATCTCTTCATTTCAGGAGTTATTGGTACTATAATTGAATTTAATTAAGGGGATCTCTTTCTTTCTTAAGGCTCGGTTAGGGTAAAATAATAAAAAGTAAAGGGAGTAAGCACTTAATCTATACTTATTCGGCTTTGTACCTATATAAGATAGCCAGCATCCCGAAAAAAGGGGGGTATCCCTCCCTTTTTTTATTTATTATGATTTTTCATTCTTGGGGAGTAGATCGAAGTTAATTAGCAAGGGCAAGTATTAAGTTCAATATCTTTGTCTATCCAAATTTCATTAATAAACAATCAAATTACGCGATCTAGTTTATTTGAACTTTTAGGTATTTCGTGTTTGACTCTAATGAATAATTAGAAATCGATGGAAGGAGCGGGAAAATTGAGATAAACGGATTCATTCATTCTATTCACTTTACTTTCATTCCTTTATTTCTTTTATGACAATCTTATAGACTTATAGAAAGATTACTGAATATCAAGTTAAACAAAATATGAAAATCCGTATATAAAATGAGGAAATGCATAGTCTATATGTATATATTGTTATTGTTCTATTTCATTGAGCGTCGTTTTTCGTTGTGAAACAAGAATTTTGTGATTTCTTAAATTGAAAATGAAAATCTCAATATCTAACAATATCTAACATAGAATATCTATAAGAGTGACAATCGTTCAATCTATCTGATAGATATAGATAGGAACTATTCTTTTAGCTATTTGATAAAATAAGAATCGAAAGAATAAGGACTAAAATCTTCCCTACCATCAGTCTTTTTTATTTATTTCATAAAAATAAACAACAAATTTTATTTATTGATTTGTTGTTTGATACGTTTATTGGCTTTAAATTTGAATTATTGGTGATTCAATTCCAAAAGAAATAGAGAAATTTTTTATGATGATCAAATTTGATTCGTACTCTAAAACTTTATTCAAATAATAATATCAAAGTAGGAAAGTTAATTATAAACTCATTAATTTTCATGATTCTTTATGAATGAAATCTTTTATATTTTAAAGTTTAAAGGTGTGCGCGGTTGGTGAATCTATATTTTTGAGTTATTTGTAGATATTCAAAAATAATTAAGTTATTCATTTTTTTATTTCTATTTTAGAATCTAATAATTGATTTTGACAATTAAAAAAATCTTGCATTTATACTATAACGATAAAATTGGGGTTATGTTGAATTCGTGCTAAAACTTCTTCAGAAATATTTCTATCCATCTATCTAGAAGAAAGGTGATAAATTACTATGTACCGAATGAACCAATGATTATTCACGATTCCATAATTGAATCAATTCCATACCGGTTCCAAATTATAGAAATGTTATGGTAAAACTTCGTTTGAAACGATGTGGTAGAAAGCAACGTGCGGCTTGAAAGACATGATCCGTTGTGGACTTACATCCACCATTTTATATAAGGATGAAGGTGCTCTTGGCTCGACATCATTTATATTTCTTCTGTTTTACTAGAAACCTCGTTGGGTTGTAATGTAAATAGTCCATGATGGAGCTCGGGTCGAAAGTATTGATTCATTTCTCAGGGGCAAAGATCTAGGGTTAATGTCAATCAATAAATTGGAAGAACTTCGTAAGTATATCTTCGATAGAGAAATTGAAAGGGTTTCACGTTTCTAATCTAATAAAAAATTCTTGGAATTGAAAAAACTCTTTTCATACAAAGTGTATTACATGAGAATCAACCTTTTCTATGATTCTTTACTTTTACTATAAATCAATCGCAAAAAGGGTATGTTGCTGCCATTTTGAAAAGATTAAGAATCACCGAAGTTATGTCTAAACCCAATGATTTAAAACAAAGATTAAAGGATCCCAAAACAAGAAAATACCTTTTCCATTGTTTCTATAACTAGACCATAATAAAAATGAAAATCGATTTGAAACGAAACAAACAAAAAGAAAGGGGGTTTAAAGACCGCTCAATAAATGAAATGCGTAAAAATTTTCCTTTGAGCCATTTGAGAGTTATCTAACTTGAGTTATGAGTACAAATGATTTTTTTTCAGGAAGTAAAAATAAAAAAAAAAGAGGGATTTAAACCATAATCTAATTCATCTAACCATTTTATAGACCCATTTGTGATTGTATGTAATTCTATACATAAATAGAACTTAGAATCATTTTTTCGCGAGCCGTACGAGGAGAAAACTTCCTATACGTTTCTAGGGGGGTTATTCATCTACATCTATCCCACTGAGCCGTCTATCGAATCGTTGCAATTGATGTTCGGTCCCGAAGAGAAGGAAGAGATCTTCGGAAAGTTGGTTTTTATGATCCGATAAAGAATCAAATAGATTTAAATGT